CGTAACAGGGCTCATCGTACATCGTGAATAACCAAATTCCAATTGAAATGAAATCTTTAGGAGGAATCAATGAAAATCTTTAGGAGGAATCAATGAAACGACATCAATTCAAATCCTGGATCTTCGAATTGAGAGAGATCAAGAATTCTCACTATTTCTTAGATTCATGGATCAAATTCGATTCAGTGGGATCTTTCACTCCCATTTTTTTCCACCAAGAACGTTTTATGAAACTCTTTGACCCCCGAATTTGGAGTATCCTACTTTCACGTGATTCACAGGGTTCAACAAGCAATCGATATTTCACGATCAAAGGTGTAGTACTGCTTGTAGTAGCGGTCCTTATATCTCGTATTAACAATCGAAAGATGGTCGAAAGAAAAAATCTCTATTTGATGGGGCTTCTTCCTATACCTATGAATTCCATTGGACCCAGAAATGAGACATTGGAAGAATCTTTTTGGTCTTCCAATATCAATAGGTTAATTGTTTCGCTCCTGTATCTTCCAAAAGGGAAAAAGATTTCTGAGAGTTGTTTCATGGATCCGCAAGAGAGTACTTGGGTTCTCCCAATAAATAAAAAGCGTATCATGCCTGAATCGAACCGGGGTTCGCGGTGGTGGAGGAACCAGATCGGAAAAAAGAGGGATTCTAGTTGTAAGATAGCTAATGAAACCGTAGCTGGAATTGAGATCTCATTCAAAGAGAAAGATAGCAAATATCTGGAGTTTCTTTTTTTATCCTATACGGATGATCCGATCCGCAAGGACCATGATTGGGAATTGTTTGATCGTCTTTCTCCGAGGAAGAAGCGAAACATAATCAACTTGAATTCGGGACAGCTATTCGAAATCTTAGGGAAAGACTTGATTTGTTATCTCATGTCTGCTTTTCGTGAAAAAAGACCAATTGAAGGGGAGGGTTTCTTCAAACAACAAGGAGCTGAGGCAACTATTCAATCAAATGATATTGAGCATGTTTCCCATCTCTTCTCGAGAAAGAAGTGGGGTATTTCTTTGCAAAATTGTGCTCAATTTCATATGTGGCAATTCCGCCAAGATCTCTTCGTTAGTTGGGGGAAGAATCAGCACGAATCGGATTTTTTGAGGAACGTATCGAGAGAGAATTGGATTTGGTTAGACAATGTGTGGTTGGTAAACAAGGATCGGTTTTTTAGCAGGGTACGGAATGTATTGTCAAATATTCAATATGATTCCACAAGATCTATTTTCGTTCAAGTAACGGATTCTAGCCAATCGAAAGGATCTTCTGATCAATCCAGAGATCATTTCGATTCCATTAGAAATGAGGATTCAGAATATCACACATTGATCGATCAAACAGAGATTCAGCAACTAAAAGAAAGATCGATTCTTTGGGATCCTTCCTTTCTTCAAACGGAACGAACAGAGATAGAATCAGATCGATTCCCGAAATGCCTTTTTGGATCTTCCTCAATGTCCAGGCTATTCACGAAACGTGAGAAGCAGATGAATAATCATCTGCTTCCGAAAGAAATCGAAGAATTTCTTGGGAATCCTACAAGATCAATTCGTTCTTTTTTCTCTGACAGATGGTCAGAACTTCATCTGGGTTCGAATCCTACTGAGAGGTCCACTAGAGATCAGAAATTTTTGAAGAAAAAACAAGATGTTTCTTTTGTCCCTTCCAGGCGATCGGAAAATAAAGAAATGGTTGATATATTCAAGATAATTACGTATTTACAAAATACCGTCTCAATTCATCCTATTTCATCAGATCCGGGATGTGATATGGACAGTTCCAATAAGATTTCATTCTTGAACAAAAATCCATTTTTGGATTTATTTCATCTATTCCATGACTGGAACAAAGGGGGATACACGTTACACCACGATTTTGAATCAGAAGAGAAATTTCAAGAAATGGCAGATCTATTCACTCTATCAATAACCGAGCCGGATCTGGTGTATCATAGGGGATTTGCCTTTTCTATTGATTCCTACGGGTTGGATCAAAAAAAATTCTTGAATGAGGTATTCAACTCCAGAGATGAATCGAAAAAGAAATCTTTATTGGTTCTACCTCCTCTTTTTTATGAGGAGAATGAATCTTTTTATCGAAGGATCAGAAAAAAATTGGTCCGGATCTACTGCGGGAATGATTTGGAAGATCCAAAACTAAAAACCGCGGTATTTGCTAGCAACAACATCATGGAGGCAGTCAATCAATATAGATTGATCCGAAATCTGATTCAAATCCAATATAGCACCTATGGGTACATAAGAAATGTATCGAATCGATTCTTTTTAATGAATAGATCCGACCGCAACTTCGAATATGGAATTCAAAGGGATCAAATAGGAAATGATACTCTGAATCATATAACTATAATGAAATATACGATCAACCAACATTTATCGAATTTGAAAAAAAGTCAGAAGAAATGGTTTGATCCTCTTATTTCTCGAACCGAGAGATCCATGAATCGGGATCCTGATGCATATAGATACAAATGGTC